ATGGGATGCCCTAATATGGTACAAAATTTCGCTTTAGCCAATGATCTAATTATAGGAATAATTGGAACTTTTGTATCAAGCTTTTTCATAACATTTTCTATTAGAAATGAATTTTCCAGCATTTGACTCCGTACCACTGAAGGATTTCGCCGTACACTGGAAAAATAACACAAAAAGTAGAATGAATGCTCGGATAATTGGTTTATATGGATCCGTCCTGGTTGAGACCAAACATCAAAATGACATTGCCATAAATTGATAAGATAGTATTTCCATTTATTCATCACAAGAGGGGTATTCTTAGAAGCCAGAATCGATTCTCCTTTATATCGAGCATAATGAATGAAAGGGTCCTTGAAAAACCATAGGGTAGACAGAAAATCCTTAGGAAAGACTTTTACAAGATATTCCATTTTTCCATAGAAATAGATTCGCTCAAAAAGGACTACCGAAGATGTTAATTGTAAATGAGAAGATTTGTTACGGAGAAAAAGGAAGATAGATTCGTATTCATATAGATAAAAATTATATAGGAACAAGAAGAATCTTGGATTCCTGTTTGAAAAAGTAGAAATCGATTTTTTTGAAGTAATAATAATGTTCCAATTACAATACTCGTGAAGAAAGAGCTTTAATAAATGAAAAGAAGAGGCATCTTTCACCCAGTAACGAAGGGTTTGAACCAAAATTTCCAGATGGATAGGGTAAGGTATTCGTATATCTGACACATAATTTAAATATGGAAATTTATCCTCAAAAAAAGGAAATATTGAATGAATTGATTGTAAATTATAAGATTTTACGATTTTTGCCTCCTCTAAGAAAGAGATTAATCGTAGGGAAAATGGAATTTCCAGAATGACGGCAAACCCCTCTGATATTATTTGAGAATATAAATTCTTGTTGTACCCACAAAATTGATTTTTGTTAGAATCATTAACAGAAATAATCAAATGATTCTGTTGAGACATTCGAGTAATTAAACGTTTTACAATTAATAAACTAGATTTATTGTCAGAACCTATATTTTCCATCAAAATGGAGCTATTTAAACCATGATCATAAGCAAGTGCATAAATATATTCCCGAAAGATAAGTGGGTATAGGAGGTCATATTGCTGAAACCTATTTCGTTCTAAATATACTTGAGATTCCTCCATTTTAAAAAATTCAATTTGAGACAGGGATTAGGGGATTTATTGGGTTCTCAAATGATACATAGTGCGATACAGTCAAAACAGGGTATTCTATTATAGTAAAAAAATGAAAAACGAATAGATACCTCGAAAACAAGTAAAACTCATCAACGGACTCTCTCTACTCGTTTTTTTCGATCTAATTGTTTTATGTTCATTCTAGAATAACAATAGAGTTCGAAATCCTTTATTTTTTCAACCCAATCGCTCTTTTGATTTTGGAAAAAAAATATATATTTATCAATATACTCTTTCTTCTACACATTCAGCGCCACCCCAGAATGGAGAATAGTTAATAGTTAGGACTCATAAAAAAATCAATAATCCATTTTATTTTTTTCATAGGAAAAGCTTTTCCCACATCAAGCACTAATCTATTTTTAACGTAAAATTAGATCGGGTAATCATTCAAATAAAAAAATGAAAGCTCGTTGCTTTTTGTTTCCCTATAATTGGAGCCCCCAGGCTCTATCCATTTATTAATTCAACCGAACTTTGATTTTTTGTTCCGAGCCAAGAATTCAAACAAAGGTTTGGATCGGATCCAATAAGAATGAAATATTCTTCGAATTCTCCATTGATACGACATGCTACTTTTTCCATTCATTCCTTTCTGGATCAGTCGTCGTCTTACAAACTCTATCGCTGGTATGAACGAATCCATTGCTTCATAAAAATGTGTAAAAAATCGAGTCGCACTTAAAAGCCGAGTACTCTACCATTGAGTTAGCAACCCGAATGAAACTAATATGAAAAAAAACTAAGAAAATCGAATGTGTAGATACAATAGCAATCAAAAAAAGATTGAATTGTATAATAAAAAAATCCTATGGATATGGAACGGAAATAAAAAGATCCGTTTATTCACGATCGGATTATATTTGTTTGATACACTGTTGTCAATATTAATGTTAATTTTGAGAAAAAACTACAATGGAGAAAACAAAAGAATTAGAAACTTTTAATTTAAATAGTAACTAACAATTTAATAAATGCCAATTGAAATTTTATTTTTATTTATTTTTTATTTTATTTAATTAATATTTTAATATTAATAATAACAAATAATATTAATAATAACAAAGTTCGTTTGTAAATTATAATAAAAAAATTCGAATACGAAAATGTATTAATGTATTATAATACTATAATACTAAACTATAATCCTAATAAATAAAAAAAAAACAAACAATTTATGCACTACAAAACTAATCGACATAGATCCAAAAGGATGTATGCGAAAATTAAGGAAAAAAGAAAAGGGTAGAGATCCAATTTATTCAATCAAATTAATATTAATTAATAATTGAATCAATACAATCGAAATATGGACTAAGCAATTAACCTAACCCCCTTTTTTTTTCTTCAGAGAATTCCAATGAAAACCATCTCATTGAGAATAATGTTTTTATAAACCATTTATTGATTTGCTCTTTTTTTTTCTATCCGTTTTCTATTAATTTATATCAATAAAAATAGATTTTTGTGGTTGTAGAAAACAGCATTCTTATAGTATAGCAAATAAAGCAAATAATAAATGAAAAAAATGAGGTATGAATAGATAGCGGGGGGATAAGAGAGATAAAGGTTTATAGAAATATATATACAAGTTATCCACACCCTCTTTTGTTTCTTATTTCATTAATTGAATTTCGTTTGTTGATTAGGGTAAAAACACCCGCCCTTTTTGAAATATCCTGAACAGTTCCTGTAGGTTGAGCGCCCTTTTCAAGGAAATCGAGAATAACAGGAATATTAAAATAGGTTTGATTCTTTATCGAATCAAAAAAACCCACTTTCCGAAGATCTCTTCCCTCTCGTCGGGATCGAATATCAATTGCAACAATTCGATAAACGGCTCATTGGGATAGATGTATGGAGATGAACAATACACCCCCCCCTAGAAACGTATAAGAAGTTTTCTCCTCGTACGGCTCGAGAAAATTAGATGATGCCTATGGAATAGAATATTATTATGAATTTGGATGTCAAATAGATCCATAAAATCATAAAATCAATTCGATTATGATTTATAAGTACTTTTTTTTCTTATTCTTTTTCTTTCCCGAAAAAAAATCACTCGTATTCGCAAACTCATAACTCAAGTTGGATAACTCTCAAATAACTCAAAACCTTTAAGTATTTCATTTATTGAGCGGTCTCTATCCCGTTTTTTGTCTATCTTCTTTCGAATAGAATCTATTTTTTTTTATTCTTGAGTTGTTGAGACAATTAAAAAAGGTATTTACTTGTTCCAGGATCCCTTAGATTTTCCTTGAATCGTTGGGTTTAGACATTACTTGGGCGATTTTTAATCATTTCAAAAATGGCAGCAACATACCCTTTTTTCTTTCTATCAAAGAATCATAGAAATGGATAATGGATTCCCGCAGATACACTTTGGATCGAAATCGTTTTACCAATTCCAACAAATTTTACTTTTTATTTTGTTTGAAACTTGCTCGAATTGGATCCTTTCGATTTCTATATATATATAGATAGATAGATATATAATAGATTTACGAAGTTGTTCAAATTTATTAATTTTCACTAACCCTAGATACTTGCTCTTGAAAAATGAATCAACTCGAGCTCCATCATGTACTATTACTATTTACATCATCAACCCCCCCCAAAAAAAAAACGAGTTCGAATGGAACAGAACAAACGATGTCGAGCCAAGAGCACCCTCATTTCTATATACAAATTTCTATATAATAGAAAAAGAGTGGTAATAGAAAAAGAGTGGATTAAGAATCCACAGCTAATTGAATCATGTCTTTCAAGTCGCACGTTGCTTTCTACCACATCGTTTCAAACGAAGTTTTACCATAACATTTCTCTGGTTTGGAGCCAGTATGTAATTATGAAATCATGAATAGTCGTTGATTCAGTCGATCCATAGTAATCTATACGTTTTCTGAATGGGTAATTTCTAAAGAATAACGAAGTCTCATCAAAAATTCAAATGAAATCGATATTTTATTGTATGAATGGAATTTCTATTTTTTTATTTATTTTTTTTATTTTGAACATATAAAATATTCTATTTAATAACATGAATACAAATAAATACGTTTAAATAAGTTCTTTTTGAATATACATCGTAAAAGTAACTCAATTTAGACACGGATCATTAAAAATAAGAAAAAAGAATCACACTTTAGCCAATATTCTAGATTATAGATTGTTAAACCGAAAGTTTCTCAAAAAAGGGCAATCTTTATTCTAATAGAATATTTGTATAGAATATTTCTACTCTCATATGATATCTAGATCTATCTAGATCTATCTAGATAGATCATGCATGGATATGCTCTGGGACGGAAGGATTCGAACCTCCGAATAGCGGGACCAAAACCCGTTGCCTTACCACTTGGCCACGCCCCATTTCGAATTTCTATTCGACACTAATATTAGTCTAATATTCCTATTGGTTGTTCGTCAATTCCAGTTCAAATATCGAAATATCTATTTCGATAGAATGTTGCGAGGCTTTGGATATGTGTAGATATAGAATTAAACGGAAATTCTTGATCATTCCATAGAATGCAATTAAGATATTGTATGAAAGTATGATTTCTTATATTCTATCTTAAAGAACAAAATGTTTGCTATGCTTATGTTTAATATCTTTAGTTTGGTCTGTATTTGTATTAACTCTGCCCTTTATTCAAGTAGTTTTTTATTCGCGAAATTACCGGAAGCCTACGCTTTTTTGAATCCAATTGTAGATATTATGCCAGTAATACCTGTACTCTTTTTTCTCTTAGCTTTTGTTTGGCAAGCTGCTGTAAGTTTTCGATAAGATCTTTAATTTTTATACTATCTTAGACTCTTAGAAAAATTCAGAATTTATTCGCAAAAAAAAATTCTAACAATTCATAAGATCAGATAAGTCTTACAGTATGAATCCCCAATTCAAATATTGAAATTTTTTATACCCAAAAAAAAGCTGGACCATCTCATTTCATCATTCTTACCCCCTTTTCCATTGAAAATGAAAAAAAATTCGATTTGAGTCCCCCACCAATATAGAATTGTGGGTATGAAAATTTTTATAATAAAGGACTCGGCTCTTATTTCAAATAAATTTATGAAAATTCCTTTCTATTATATTTCTCGAAACCACATCATTTCTTAGTGTCAAAAGAAACATAATGTATAGTATAGGAAAATCTATTCTCTTTTTTTTTTAATTGATCTTGGAGATTGTGTAATGCTTACTCTAAAACTATTTGTTTACACAGTAGTGATATTCTTTGTTTCTCTTTTCATCTTCGGATTCCTATCTAACGATCCGGGACGTAATCCGGGACGTGAAGAATAAAAAATAAATTTTTTTATTCTCCTTTCATGATTTTGAAATATTTCTTAGAATTTTACATCTTTAGAATATAATATTTATAATTTAATAATAGAATATTGAATAATAAAAAAAGTCAAACAAACAAAGAAAATCTATAAATTAAGAGATAAAGAAAATACCAAATCATCGACGGAAACGGAAAGAGAGGGATTCGAACCCTCGGTACGAAAATTTCGTACAACAGATTAGCAATCCGACGCTTTAGTCCACTCAGCCATCTCTCCCAAATTGAAAAAATAGAATTCCTATGTTACATTATACAAACAAAAAAGAGAGATTGAAAAAGCTCCTCCTTTCTTTCTATCTTATCTCTCTTTGACTTATTCTTCTATTTTTTTTTTTTCTATTTATTCTATATTAGGATATCCAATTCTATTTACAAATTCTATTTAAGATATCCAAAATCTTATAGAAATATATATAATAGAAATCAATATAGAAATATAATAAATATTGTATAAAAAATATTGTATAAAATAGAATAGAATTCTAATAAATAATAAAAAAATACCCTTTTTTGTTTGTTCGAAGGGGTCGTGTTTTTTTTTCTACAGCCCGGCCAGATCGGTACCTAGCCGGGCTTTTTTTGTTCTCATGAATCCCGTGAATCAAATTTATTTGATCTGAAAAAATACTTGTTATTGAAACAAGATCAAACAAAAGAAAAACTTTTTTATTCCTATGAGATAGAACCAAAATGATAGAAGATCAAAATGCCATTTCTTATTATTCTTTATTTTCTTTATTTTTTCCAGCAAAGTACCCGTACCTAAAAATGTAAAAAAAAAGCAAATACGAATAAAAAAAGAATGGAGATTCTTTCACAATGCATTTTCTTTTTATGTTATGACTAAAATAATTTTGTCAAGATGTATTTGTCAAAGCACCTTCAGCAAAACAAAAAAGGTAGTCCTTTTTTCTTGATTTCATTAGGTCCCCTTTACGAAAGAAAACACGTCAAAACTCAAATTTTCATGATTCTTTTATTATGATCCTTTTTTGGATTCCGACGGATTCTCCTGTTCGACAAAAGATCCGTTTAGATACAATAATTGCATTGTAGCGGGTATAGTTTAGTGGTAAAAGTGTGATTCGTTCTATTGACCCCCTAATAGTTAAGGGGTCCCTCGTTTGATTCATATTCCGATCACAAACTTATTTCTTAAAAGGATTTAATCCTTTCCCTCTCAACGAACGATTCGAGGAAGAATATACATTATCGTAATTTGTATCCAAGAAGAATCAATTCGAAATTGAAAAATGGAATTATGAAATTACGAAACATAAGTTTTTTGAATTGGATCACAATACTCACAATTTTTTAAGTATGAGTAAGGGATCCATGGATAAAGATATAGAAAGTTTCTTTCGAATCGTAACTAAATCTTCAATTTTTTTATTTGTATATGAGAAATTGAAGCAAACTAGCTATTAAACGATTCCTTTAGTTTACTATAGACATCGACATAGAATATGTATTTTAGCTCGGTGGAAAAAAATGCTTTTCCTAAGGATTCTTTCAAATAGAAAAGAAATAGCGAACGAAGTAAGTAGAAAAAAAATTGTTATAATTTTTCCTCCTCTTCTATTCTTCTATAGGGATCATCTAAAAAGCGGGCTGTTTTGAATGCATTCAGAACGAAAGGCTGACATAGATGTTATGGGTAGAATTCATTTCATTTTGTTAAATTTATCTATCTCTCTCTATCTTGCATAAAGGAGCCGAATAAAACCAAAGTTTCACGTTCGGTTTTGAATTAGAGACGTTAAAAATGATGAATCAACGTCGACTATAACCCATAGCCTTCCAAGCTAACGATGCGGGTTCGATTCCCGCTACCCGCTTCTATTCTATCAGTGGATATTGGAATCTATATAATTTATTATATATTAATACATAAATATGAATATATAACTAATTCATTTAGTTATTTA